ATCAAATATAAAAACTGATTCAGTTTCTTATATTATAATGTATAACGGTATTGAAATTATAATTTAATTGAATTTGAATACCAGAAAACTAGATGAATGTTGTATTTATTAACTTAATAACTTAACGCGCGGATATACCTAATCTATATTTCCGTCTTCTCTCTTCTTTTATTGCCCCCCTGTCCTGTCGTCAATTGACAGTATGACTTAGGGCGCAATATAATTTAAGTGGTCAAATACTATTTTGGTAAAGCACCTTGAATCCACTGGATAGTAAAGGATCTTGGATCCAACGCAGAACCCTTTGTGAATGAGAGAGATAAAGACGCGAAAGACCAATGAAATCAAGTTTCAAGGTTGTAATTTAATGGTAAAGTTTGATTTGATTACCATTAACCTCCAGAATAGTTAACGAGTTTTTCGGTTTGATTCATCTCCTATTCATCTCCAAAAGGTGGCTCTCGGCCTGAGTTATATTAAGGTAAGGTGGCCATAGGCCCCTATGGTCCAGTGGTTACGACCTCTCTCTTTCACGGAGAAAACGAGGGTTCAAGTCCCTCTAGGGGTATACCAATACTCAAGACTATAGGAGTGGGATTTTCTATCAAGTGATCCGTCTTTGTCAAGTCCTTCTAATAGTCTACTCAGTGGGACTTTGTATTTTATATCAAGTGATATTTATTTGTCAAATCTGCCTGGGAGACGAAAGGAAGTTTATTATGGAACGTCTAAAACGAATTAGGCGTTGGGTCGATGCCCGAGTGGTTAATGGGGACGGACTGTAAATTCGTTGACAATATGTCTACGCTGGTTCAAATCCAGCTCGGCCCAACAATTTGTCAATCTACTATCAGATGGTAGAACCCTCTTGTGCTAAAAAAATACCTAATACGAGAGAATAAAAAAGAATCCAAAATTTCTGCTCGATCTCTTCTTATTTCCCTGGGATTGTAGTTCAATAGGCAAGAGCACCGCCCTGTCAAGGCGGACGTTGCGGGTTCGAGCCCCGTCAGTCCCGACGGATCCAATAAGTACATCAATTCGACTCTCCATTTTCTGTGAAAGAAGGGACAGAGAGCATAATTGAATTCCGAAGGGGTTTCCCTTCTTTTTTTCAGGATTCTGTCGAAGAAAGAACAAACCCTAAACTAAAATGAAAATAACTCAAAACTAAAATGAAAATAACTAAAATAGTGAAGTTGATAGAATATTCCATCCTTTCTCCCGCGATTCATCTTTCTCATACTTAACTCATCTTTCTCATACTTAACTCATCTTTCTCATACTTATTTGTCTTCCAAAGAAATTTAGATCATTAAAATTTAGAACCTAATTACTCTCTTTTTCCACTTCGCTTGTATTGTTTGTTGGGTTTTTGTAGTTCGGGCGGGTGGTTACATTTCGTTTGATGGGTTCTATAAGGAAGACCTAAGGAAGGTAGGTTATAGAAAATAAAGAAAAGAAGGATAAATAAAGTAAAGGGGTTTTTGATTGGTCCGGGAATCCCATTTTGGATTCGGTATGGATAAAAGATGTTCGTATGTTATACTATTCAATTCTCGACGACGAATTAATTTAATAGCTCAGATATTGTTATTCATGATATTGATCCGATTCAAGATCATCGATAGTTAATGCATTCATTGAATTGACAGGTGAAAGATTTATCATCTCTATGGGATTAAATCCCGAGTTATTGTGAAATAAAAAAAACAATGAGATTATGGAAGTAAATATTCTTGCATTTATTGCTACTGCACTGTTCATTTTAATTCCTACTGCTTTTCTACTTATCATTTACGTAAAAACAGCCAGTCAAAATGATTAATTACTTTAAATGAAACTTGACTTCTGAATTCTTATCAATAATAAAATGAAAAGTATTCTATTTTTGTTTTGCGCCTTAAATGAAATCAACGGGCTATAATCGGCGGTATTCTATGAGATCCGAGAGTATGGTAAGTAAGAAATTTATTTCTTACTTATCATACTCTCTATTAGTGTTATAGTAGTGTATAAAATTGTTTCTAATAAAGTTGGTATACTAGAATTAGCTTCTATCTTAAATATATGTAGTTATTAATTAATCCATATATGGAATTTACGTAGGACGCAATTCTATTTCTTTGATACATCTATTTATTCCGATGAATCTGAAAAAATTGTTTTGTTTTACTGTTATAGAATACATTTATCCACTATAATCCAATGAAATTTAGAAATGAAGATATTTTGATTTGAAAATTCTTTCAATTCAAATAAAAAATGCGTTGCAGAGCGATCTATAAAACAATTGATACCGTTTCATTCCTCAACTAAATTAGGAGTGCTTCTAAAGTCCACTTCTTCCCCATACTACGAGTGAAAGGGAAAATGTAAAGACTACCATTAAAGCAGCCCAAGCGAGACTTACTATATCCATGTAAATTATGTCCCTTATCTCTATGATATAATTATTCCATTATTGCTCACTAATAATAGTAGAATGAATGGTCCAGAGTCAAAAAGGGATTCTGGCCGAACACTATTGATGAACCAATCAAATCAATCCATTTCTAAAATTCCTAGATGATTTATAATCGGGAAAGACTAAACACTAGTAAAATACAAAATCACACTACAAAAGAATGTTACTAATGGAACATCTATTAATAAAATAAGAGGGCACATTCCTTTTTTTCTTGCCCTTCAAAGTAAAAATAGATCAATTGCTATCTATTACAAACTTTTTCCTATTTGATCTAATCCGTACCCTTTCCCGATTGTCTCTCTGAAGGAGTTGGGAGATAGTATATTATACTCTTGACGAGGGGTTTCAAAAAAAAAAGAATCAATTTTTTGCGTTTTTTTCTATAAATTATCCATCTCAATCTAATAGTGATTGAATGCCTGAACACTCAGAGATTCTCGCGAGTCTATATATCTAGATTACAGTATAGAAATAGAAAGAACTTCCCCCAACCAGTAGTTAAATTCTCTGCCGGCTATCCAATCAAGACCCAATAAGTAGACATTACATTAGTAGTAGAAAGGAATCGGCAAGTCTTGCTTCGACCATTAAAATCTTTCTTTTCATTTTGGATTCAAAGATTTCCAATCTTTTACTTTTACAAAAACCCCAGAACGGATGTTTAGAATCAACCAAGTATTAACAGTCCCCTTATTCTGTTCTGCTGGGTAAAATTTGGTTGAGTTATATCGGCAGAACAGAATAAGAGATTCCGCTTCGTTTGCTGATGAGGCGGCACCCGGATTTGAACTGGGGAAAAAGGATTTGCAGTCCCCCGCCTTACCACTCGGCCATGCCGCCAAAACGATACACAATAGGAGAAAATTTTACCTTTTTTGTTTTGTTGGATTACTTTATTGTACTTGCATCCCTTTTTGAATCCTTTTTCTAACTAAATTTATCAAAATTAGAAAAGAAACCCCTTTTCCCCTTTTGATTGTCTCTTCGATTGATTGTATAGTATCTCAAAACACACAATGCCAAAAAGCTTCCCCTCGCTTTTCTATTGAAAAATAAAACGTCTATTTTCACTCAAAAAAAACCAAAATTGATGACAAACGGGAACCATTAACTATTCGTTGACTGAGAATTCGTCAATAATTCTTGGATTTGAATCTAAAATTTGGTTTGCCTAACGACATAAGAAAATACAAATTGATACATACTTGATTTATTCTTTTGAATCAAAAATCCTTCTCAATTTCCATTATAACAAAAATGATAAGTATATGTAAACCCCAGAACGGAAATTTTGACACCGATACTAAATTGGCTATTTAGAGTATGTTGCCTATAAATAAAAAAATGAAGGGAATTTTTTGTAACAAAAAAGGCCCGGCTGGGTATTGACCGGGCCAGGCCAAAAAGGCACTCCGAATAAAATAAAAGCAAGAAGGTCTTCTTTTTTTATCTTTCTATTTTGATCTTTCGAGCATCTAAATGGAATTGCTAATTATATAATAACGATAAAGAATGTGAAAGAAATACTTTATTTAATCCTTACTTGATGTGTAATGTAACATAGTAATTATCTTTTTCAATTGGGAGAGATGGCTGAGTGGACGAAAGCGGCGGATTGCTAATCCGTTGTACGAGTTATTCGTACCGAGGGTTCGAATCCCTCTCTTTCCGTTGATGACTTTCTAGTTTTTTTCTAGTTAAGTGTGTGGAATGGCTAAAAGAAAATAGAAATCTGAAGAAAATCGTAAAATCAAGCAAGAAAAAATTTATTCTTCACGTCCAGGATTACGTCCTGGATCATTGGATAGGAATCCAAAGATGAAGAGAGAAACAAAGAATATTACTACTGTGTAAACGAAAAGTTTGAGAGTAAGCATTACACAACCTCCAAGATCATTTTTTGAAAAAGAAAAACGAGAAAAGAAAAGATAATAGATCCTCCATTTTTATATCACATATCTTATTTTGACACCAAGAAATGAATTATAAAATAGAAAAGAATGTTCAGAAATTCAAATGAAGTTGTGAAGTTGAAATTTTTAAAAAGAGTCTTTGATTACCACAAATCACTTTCATACCCACTATTGTAAGCGACCCTAAGCTAATAAGGTATTTCGCCGGAAAAAGGATTAAAATCGGGAAATGGGGCGAGCCGGATTTCTCACGGATATCCAATCATTTCAATGTTTGATTTGAAGGTTCATACTGTCAGACTTCTTTGATCTTATCAATTGTTATCATTTTTCTTTTCTCGAATAAATCATGAATTTTCTAAGATACTATTAAAGATCTTATCGAAAACTTACAGCAGCTTGCCAAACAAAGGCTAAAAGAAAAAAGAACAGGGGTATGACTGGCATAACATCTACGATTGGATTCAAAAAAGCATAGGCTTCGGGCAATTTGGCGAAGAAAAGACTACTCGGATAAAGGGCAGAATTAAGACAGATCAAACTAAATATATTAAGCATAACAGACATTTTTTTCGTCGAGATAATTGCATTTTGATTGAGTTATTGATATAAGGAAAAATGAAGAAAGTAAGGTAGACAAAAAAATCCTTCTTTTTCCACTCAATCAAAAATCCTCCAATTCTCAAAGGAGACTAGAAGAAATCATACTTTCATACAATATCTTAATTGAATTATATGTAATGATCAATAAATTAAGTTGAATTCTAGATATACACATATCAAAATCCTAGCAAGGAATCTATAAAAAATTCTATTAAAGAAGAAAGATTTTCTATAGATAGTTGTACTGGAATTGACGAATACTTAATACCAATATTATTCTTTATTAGTATTAGTGTCCAATAAAAATCGAAATGGGGCGTAGCCAAGCGGTAAGGCAACGGGTTTTGGTCCCGCTATTCGGAGGTTCGAATCCTTCCGTCCCAGAGCATATCCCCTGTATCCGAATACTTCTTTTTTGTTCAACAAGGTTCTGTTTCACGGTCTAATATTGGATAGAATGTTATTCCTCTTTCTTTTTTTTTTTTTTTTTTTTTTCTTTTCGGAATCATATCTGAATTTTTCACAAACTCAACTAAATCGAGTTCAAATGAAATGCAAAAGTAACTAAACCCTTTTGTGATCCAGATAAAGATAAGATGGGACATAGAGATGTAGAAAGATTACTTAACCTCAGGTTAAAATATGAAAATACATATAAAAGAAGAAGTGCTTCGCCTATAGGTATGTATTGTTATCCACAAAAAGTCTTTCTTTTTTTGTGAAAAAGAATTTTCATACTTACTTAAAAAAGGAAAATTTAAATAGTTAACAATTATATTTCTTTTCATTGTTCGATCTATTTAGATTATTTGTTTTACATAATTGACAATTCCATTCGAAAAGAAAAAGAAAATTATCTTTCTTATGATAATTAAATGGAGTCTTTACTGTAAAACTTGACTCAAATAATGCTGTATGTAGAAGTAAGAAACTTTTTCAAGTATAAAGATTTGTAATGATTCTTTATGGATTGAATCTTTGGGAAGTTTTGCGAAGTTGAAATTAGTAAGTCTATCTTATTGAGTCACTTGAAGAGGCAGAGTCAAATAGAATTTATTTATTCGTGTGATTTCTGTTAGTTATGTTATTTCTCTATTTAGAGTTCTGGATATTTCTGTTAGACATTTTTTTGAGATAGAGATTTATAAAAAAATGTTCCATTCATACAAAAAAGCCGGGGTCTTGCTAATATTTATTCATCAAAATATTGATTATCTATGTAGCTAAGAAAAAAGAGAAATCACTATGTCTCTGTACCGACTGAACCAATGACTATTCATGATTCCATAATTGAATCAATTCCATACTGGTTCGAAATTAGAGGAATGTTATGGTAAAACTTCGTTTAAAACGATGTGGTAGAAAGCAACGTGCGACTTGAAGGACACGATCCGGTGTGGATTCTTATCCACCATTTTATATAGGAATGAAGATGCTCTTGGCTCGACGTCGTTTTTCTATTCTACTAGAACCCTTCTTTTTTTATTGGCTTTTTTTATTGGGTTGTAATGTACATAGTTCGCGATGGAGCTCGAGTAGAAAGTATTGATTAATTTCTCAGGGGCAACGATCTAGGGTTAATGCCAATCAATAAATTGGAACAACTTCGTAAGTATATCTTCGATATAGAAATAGAAAGGATCCGATTCGAGCAAATTTTAAACAAATTTTAAAATCAAAAAAATTGTTGGAACGGCTAAAACTTTTCGATTCACGGTGTATCGCGCACGAATAAACCATCGGTATGATTCTTTGATAGAAAGAAATCACAAAAAGGGGTATGTTGCTACCATTTTGAAAGGATTAAGAAGCACCGAAGTAATGTCTAAACCCAATGATTTAAAACCAAGATAAAGGATCCCAGAACAAGGAAACGCCACTTCAATTGTCTCACGGATCCAAATAAAGAATACAAATCTATTTTAAACGAGACGAAAAAAGGGGGGGGGTTAAAGACCACTCAAAAAATCAAAATATTAATATCTTTAAGATTTTAGAATTATTAAACTTGAGTTATGAGTACAAATGATTTTTTTCAGGAAGAAAGCTAAATAAAAATGACTATGAGTTAAATTATAGACTAATTTCTTTTATGGATTCCTTTCCTATTTATTGTAATTTTATCCATAGACAAAACTTCTAATCATTTTTTCTCGAGCCGTACGAGGAGAAAGCTTCTTATACGGTTCTAGGGGGGGGGGGTTCTTTTTCATCTACATCTATCCCGATGAGCCGTCTATCGAATCGTTGCAATTGATGTTCGATCCCGAAGAGAAGGAAGAGATCTTCGGAAAGTGGGTTTTTATGATCCTATCAAGAATCAAACTTATTTAAACGTTCCCGCTATTCTCTATTTCCTTGAAAAAGGCGCTCAGCCTACAGGAACTGTTCAGGATATTTTAAAAAAGGCAGAGGTTTTTAAGGAACTTTGCTCTAATCAAGCGAAATTCAATTAAATTAAGGAAATAAAAACTAAGGATAGGATAGTGATTTCTATATAATTTTGGATATCTTTTCTATACTATGTTTTTTTATTTCCTTATTGTCTTGCTCTATTCGTATCTATTTATCATTGCTTTTATAGAATCTTTTTCTAAGTAAACCTTATTTGATGGATCCTTACAAAATAGAAAATTATGACATTACCTGCAGTTTTCATTCAAACTCTAATACCAAGTAAGAAACAAGGAATCGAAGTTCATTATTCGACTTATTATATATGGATTCAATGATTGCATAAATCCTTTTTATACTTTTCTTTATTTATTCTCCACCTAAACTAAAATATGCATATTCAGTGCCAATCCAACACAAGTCTTTTTTTCAATTTTAGTTCTTGTATTTTGTCCATCGTATTCTTTTAGTAACCTTTATATTGACAATATTGTATCGAACAAATATAATTCATCGTGATAAGCAGCTCTATTTATTTCTGTCCCATAGGTTTTAGGTTTGATTTTTTACCTGTTGATTCAAATGATGGGTTCGTTGGATTAGCTTTGCTACTCGGATTTTTGGGTGAAAAAGTGGACAACCTAGAAATAGGGGATAGTCCAGCATTTTTTACATTTGTTTCTTTTTATTTATTGATTTTTTCGGGAAATTTTTTCGTATATTACGTAGATTTCTGGTTTGATTTAATCATTTTTTTTCTTCTGTTTATTCTGATTGTATCTACATACCCTTTTTCTATTTGGGTTGCTAACTCAACGGTAGAGTACTCGGCTTTTAAGTGCGGCTAGGATCTTTTACACATTTAGATGAAGCGAAGGATTCGTCCATACCATCGGTAAAGTTTGGAAGACCACGACTGATCCTCAAAGGGAATGAATGGAAAAAATAGCATGTCGTATCAATTAAGAGTTCTGAGAATATTTTCTTCTTTCCGGCTCGAGACAAAGCCTTCATTTAAATTATTCAAAGAGAGCAAATAGAAGTCAATTTCAAGTTGGGTCGAATGAATAAATGGATAGGGCCCCATGGCTTCAATTAATTTCATTTTTATTATAGGGAAAGAAAAAGCAACGAGCTTCCGTTCTTAATTTGAATGATTACCCGATCTAATTAGACGTTAAAAAAATATTAGTGCCCAATACGGGAAGGCTTTCTCCCAGGAATGTATTCTTGATTTTTTAATGAATCCTAAATATTAACATCCTCCATTCCATAATGGAGAAGTATGTGTATAAGAAACAGTATATTGATAAAAAAATTTCCAAAATCAAAAGAGCGATTGGGTTGAAAAAAGTAAAGGATTTCTAATCATCTTGTTATCCTATAATGAAAAAAAGGAAAAAGATAGGATAGAGAATCTGTTGAGAAGTTTATCTGTATCCGAGGTATCTATTAGGTTTGTACTATAATACCTTGTTTTGACTGTATCGCACTATGTATCATTTATAACCCCCAAAATCCTCTACCCTTAATTTAAAGAAAATTTCAAATGGATAAATTCCAAAGCTATTTAGGGCTAGATAGATCTCACTACTTCTTATATCCACTTATCTTTCAGGAGTATATTTATGTACTTGCTCATGATCATGATTTAAATGGATCTATTTTGTTGGAAAATGCAGGTTATGACAATAAATCCAGTTTACTAATTGTGAAACGTTTAATCATTCGAATGTATCAACAGAATCATTTGATTCTTTATGTTAATGATTCTAAACAGACTCCATTTTTGGGGCACAACAAGAGTTTTTATTCGCAAGTAATGTCAGAGGTTTCTTCAACCATTATGGAAATTCCATTTTCTCTGCGATTAATATCTTCCCTAGAAAGGAAAGGGGTAGTGAAATCCGATAATTTACGATCAATTCATTCAATATTTTCTTTTTTAGAGGACAACTTTTCACATTTAAATTATGTATTAGATATACTAATCCCTTACCCAGCTCATCTGGAAATCTTGGTTCAGGCTCTTCGCTGTTGGATAAAAGATGCTTCCTCTTTGCATTTTTTAAGATTATTTCTCCATGAGTGTCATAATTGGGATAGTATTATTACTTCAAATTCAAAGAAAGCCAGTTCTTCTTTTTCAAAAAGAAATCGCAGACTATTCTTCTTCCTATATACGTCTTATGTATGTGAATATGAATCTGGCTTCCTCTTTCTCCGTAACCAATCTTCTCACTTACGATCAACATCTTCTGGAGCCCTTATGGAACGAATATATTTCTATGGAAAAATAGAGCATCTTGCAGAAGTCTTTGCCAGGGCTTTTCAAGCGAATTTATGGTTGTTCAAAGATTCTTTCATCCATTATGTTAGGTATCAAGGAAAATCAATTCTTGCTTCAAAAGGGACGTTTCTTTTGATGACTAAATGGAAATATTACTTTGTCAATTTCTGGAAATCTTATTTTTACCTGTGGTCTCAACCAGGAAGGATTTATATAAAAATAAACCAATTATCCAATAATTCCCTTGACTTTCTGGGTTATCGTTCAAGTGTGCGGCTAAAGCCTTCAATGGTACGCGGTCAAATGCTAGAAAATACATTTTTAATCGAT